TTAGAAGTACCTTTTGTGCAACAGCCCTTCCTATCCGATAGAAAAGGATCCCATGATCCTGAACCGATCTTACCTGAGATCGCAAATCCCAAGTTTGTCTATGAAGAGCAGATCGAATTATATTAGTGTCTATAATTGATTTCTTCTGCGTAATACTAATCGATAGGGCCTCATTGGTAAGTGCTACAAGATCTCGTGCATTGGAACCCATGGTTATGGACCCGAATCCATTAGTATGGAACATTTTCTTTTCCAAGTGAAATCCCCTAGTATATGAAAGAGTGAAAAAGTGCTTTCGTTGTTGTGGAATAAGAAGCCTTCGTATCTTAATACATGTATTGAATTTATTCGGGGCTATTAGAGCGGGATCCACTCTTTTGGGAATATGAGTCGAAGCAATAACAAGACTATTTCTAGTGGAACATCTGTCACAAAGATGGTTCACTAATAGACCGATGGATACGTAACTCCACTCTTTCACATCCATCTCATCCAGATTATGAATGTTTGGAATCCATATTATGCAAGGATACAGTGCTTTTGCAAATTCGAATTGAAGGCTGAGATAAAATCGGTCTAGGTCCGCCATGCTGTCCATATTCATTAGAAGCTCCGGCTCCACCTCAAAGTTTAGAAAATGCCTCAGCCCCGCACCACTGTCTAGAAGCTCCAGCTCCCTAAGGTCACGATCGCTCTCGTGACTCTCATCAAAATCGTGACTATAATCCCTCTCGTGATGATCAGCAATATCGTCACAATCATAAACAAGGTGAGTATCGTTAACATCGGGATCAGGAAAATCCTCCTCATCCAAATTGTCAAAGTACTCATCAAACTCTTCAGGCCAGTCATAGAAATCATTAATGTTACTCTTGTTCAGAAATACTGTAATAAAAGGAAGATAGGAGTTTGCCGCTAGGTATTTGACCAAATAGGATCGTCCGCTTCCTATAGAACCTATCAATAAAATACCCCTAGAGGGGTATGGGTCTAAGCGGAGCGAAAAGGGTTTTCCATGAGACGGGAAATGAAAACTATTAGCCCCACACGAAATTTGTGAATAAGTGATTGTCTGATAATGAGCAAGGAATATCCTCCTTTCTGCTAAACAGGATGTATTGAACTCATAATTCATTAGATCCTTTTTATGAATGTCGACTAAGTATCGTAAGTAAATTGTTCCCGGTTGTTCAATCATTTGATAACCAGAGTCATTCTTTGATAAATGATCACTATGAGTCAGACTCAATAGAATTTGATCAATCCTCTTTTCTGTCGTTAAGGCGGAGAACTGAATCAAGAAATCGACTTCTTTCTCATTAAGATTCAATGAATCACCCTTCGTGACGCAGGCTTCGATTTGATTATCATCAATCCAATCACGGCTCACGTTTTTTCTCTTTCTTATCAATGAATAGATCTCTTTACTTGTATGACTTAGATGTCTCGTATTTCTCGAAAAAAGAATTGGATTGAGATCGATGAGATTGATATTGATATTCCAATCTTTCTTCTTAGACCGTATTTCTTCTAGATAATTTCCGAATTGTTCTAGAGCAACTAGAAAGAGATTCTTTAAATTGATATCCAACTCTCTGATCCTATAAGCGGAATCATCATTGTCATGATATCGTATTTCTTCTAGAGAATCTTCGAATTGTTCCAGTAGAGAATCCCCTAATTGTTCCAGAGCAACTAGAAAGAGATTCTTTAAATTGAAAGAATTCAGTTCAGATGGAGGATACCTATCCAGAAGTTTTCGCAACTCAATCATGTATGATGGAATCATCAAAGATTTGACCTTTTCGAACTCTGTCTGTAACTCACTATAGGCTCGGGAAAAAAAGAGAAGATGTGTACGAACGAGATATCCAGCAACAAGAAGAAGGAAAAGGATTGAATAGAAGAACTCCTGAACATTTGACGATCTCAGATGTGTCGATATCAATGGTGACTCATTATTTCGATGAATCATTTCTTCGGACAGAAGAAAATTATGTAAACACTTACTCGAAATCTCACTTATCCGATTCCGCCATTGTGGAAGACACAATTTTTTCTGAAGAATTCGCCATGATATATCCATAATATCATGAAAAATGGATACAAATTTTTGACTGCTACTTAGTATCGGCAATAGGTGGTCTGAAAAAGTATCTAAAAATATCAAATTTAGATATTTGTACCCGGTCGAAGTAAGGAACCATGGCATATATGTTTGGAATAGATTCCATTTTGAGAGAGTTGAAAACCCACTATCTCGTTGAAAGATTCTATCCATCTGCCCTTTCTCAACGCATTTCTTTAGACAAAGACTCCGTTTTTTCCTCTTTTCGAATGGTAAATATTTCTCAGAACATGGAGTGTGAATCAAACCCATGTTTGAATTGAAATTGAGATACTGATGCAAGTTCCTCTCTTCTGAATCAGATGGATTCATATCTGAAAGAGGTTGACAATAAGTTCTTTCCAAATTGACTATTTGTCCCTCTGTTAGAGG